TTGTTTCTCCTTAATTTTATTAAAATTTTGAATCTACTCCTTCGAAGAAAAGAAAATAAGTCTCTTGAAATTTTGAACCTCCGATTGTATCCGAACGAGAGGAATGTTGAAAAGTCACTACGAACCCGAAACATACCATTGGAAAGTGATTCAGTAATTAAACCTTCATGAATCCATTTTTGTTCTTTCATTCCAGGTAACCCCTTTTATTATCAACTCATGGAGTAGGAGTGATATTAGACAACCCTTCCTCTTTTTTCAAAAAAAAAATAGGAAGTTTTCCTACGGATGCAATTCGTAGATCATAAAGATCACCATATATATAACAAAATTTCTCCCCCGATTCCTTCTAGTCGAGCCTCTCGGTCTGTCATTATACCTCGAGAAGTCGAAAGAATTACAATACCCATTCCTCCTAAAATCCTAGGAATTCGTTGATGGTTGGAATAGATTCGTAGGCCGGGTCGGCTGATACGTTTTAAAACAGTTCTATATGGCCCTTTTCTATTCCTTCTATGTCGCAGAGTTGAAACCAAGAAATATTTCTTGCTTACTCGATGTTTTCTCACATTTTCGATAAAGCCTTCGCGTAGAAGTATTTTAACAATGTTTTCAGTGATATTTGTAGATGCTATTCGAACCGTTCCTTTTTTATCCATGTCAGCATTTCGTATAGAAGTTATTATTTCGGCAATAGTGTCCCTACCCATGATGAACTATAATTATTGGTGCCTCCGGGTTTTTATATAATCAGCATGCTCTACTCTTTTTTTTTCATGAATTATTAAAGGTATATGCGTGAGAAACAATCTACTAATGCATTCTACTAATTAATGGAATCTAATTCAGTTCAGATATCTTACTATGAACCTCCCTTTTTTTATGTTTTATTATGTTTTCATCTATTAGTATTTATTTAGAATCTATTTATAATACCTCAGGAGCTAATGAGACTATTTTAGTAAAATTCAACTGTCTCAATTCCCGAGCGATCGCACCAAAAACTCGAGTTCCTTTGGGATTTCCTTCTTGATCAATGACAACTGCTGCATTGTCATCATATTGTATTATCATACCATTGTCACGTTTGAGTTCTTTACATGTACGTACAATTACAGCTCTGATCACTTCTGATCTTTGTAGAGGCATATTGGGAACTGCTTCTTTGATTACAGCAACAATAACGTCACCAATATGAGCATATCGGCGATTACTAGCTCCTATGATTCGAATACACATTAATTCTCTAGCCCCGCTGTTGTCCGCTACATTTAAATAGGTCTGAGGTTGAATCATATCATTCTTATTATTTTTCTCTTTTTTCTTTCAATGCTAACTAACTAAAGGGCGAAGAAAAAAAGAAGAAAGATTGTTTGTCCAGAAATAAAAAAACTGCGGTTTTTTCATCACAAGGCCCCTTTCCTTTCGTTCCATATCCCTATCCCGCAATAACGAATTGAGTTCGTATAGGCATTTTGGACGCAGCTATAGAAATAGCTTCTCTGGCTACAATTTCTGATACTCCACCCATTTCATAAAGTATTCGACCCGGTTTAACGACGGATACCCAATATTCGGGAGATCCTTTCCCCGAACCCATACGTGTTTCGGTAGGCCTTACTGTAACAGGTTTGTCTGGAAATATACGTACCCATATTTTTCCACCACGACGCGCATATCGTGCCATGGCTCGTCGCCCCGCTTCTATTTGTCTAGATGTGATCCAAGCGGGTTCAAGTGCCTGAAGGGCGTATCCGCCGAAACAAATTCGATTGCCTCGATAAGATATTCCCTTCATTCTTCCTCTATGTTGTTTACGAAATCTGGTTCTTTTGGGGTTATAGTTGATGGTTGTTTCTCAATGCCATCTCTACTGCAGAACTGGACATGAGAGTTTCTTCTCATCCAGCTCCTCGCGAATGAAACGATTAAATAATATTGTATATATTTTGAATTGAATGAATAATGAATCATGGAATTTTTTGAGATATAATCTGTCACGTACACGTAGGAATAAAATAAAATGATAAATTCCATTTTATAATTAATGAATCTTCATTTATTTTTACCTTTATTTTATTTATTTTTATTGAATTGCCCAAAACTTAGCAATCCAGTAAGGCTTTCGCGGGCGAATATTTGCTCTTTCAACATCCCTTTCATTCGTAGGGGCGTTCCATGACCTATCAGAATAAATGAATTGGTTCTTGGCTCGTTCCGCCATCCCACCCAATGAATCATTAGGATTCGTTTTCAAGGGAATCTTCCTCAGTCACAGGTTCTGTCGTTCCCATCGCTTCTCGATTAATGACTAGGCCCGAACTCTGCAATGGAGCTCCTAATAAAATTTGTTCCTGAATCAATCTTCTCAGTCTTTATTGACTCGGCGCTCTTTATTCTTTTTTATTTTTCGTATAAATTGTATTCATATTCATCGAATCTAATTATTAATTATGGACGAATACATTAATGCTTTATTACATTGCCTTTTATAAGATAGTTCATAGACCATACATATTGGAATCATATATCATTGCTATTCTTTTTCTTTCTTTCTCTCACCCCTCCATTTATCCATATCCCTTTGTTTTTGCTTCACAACCTTATAGATTGATTTTTCTTTTATGTAAAAAAAAATGCTTCAGTTGCTACAACAATATGATCAATACATCATATAGCGACTGGTTCCTTGGATCCAGATAATACGAAGCAATGAGCTGGTTATTAGTTATATAGTTATTAGTTCATACTAGGGGATGGCCCTTTGTTTTTTAATCCTAACCTAACTCTAAATAAAAAACCAACGAGTCACACACTAAGCATAGCAATTATATGGAGATGGAGTCAATCGAATTGTTATTCAACCCTATAGAATTAAGAATTCGAAAAAATTCTCATTTTTTTGATTGAACGGAAAAAAATGAACGAGTTTGTAATTTTTTATTCAATTGCCGGATGGATGGAACAGAAAGACAACGAAAGGCCCATTATTCCTCGTCTGCAAATATCCAAATTTTGATTCCTAATGCCCCATAGATAGTTCGAACTGTATAGGAACAATAATCAATTTTGGCTCGAATGGTTTGTAGGGGAACCCTACCTTCTCTGATCCATTCGACACGTGCTATTTCCTTTCCGTCGATACGCCCTGCAATTTGTACTTGAATTCCCTTTGTATCTGCTTTTTCAGTTAATTCAATAGCTTTTTTCATTGCCTTTCGAAACGAAACTCTATTCTTTAATTGTTCGGCTATAAATTCTGCAAGAATATTAGGTTGTCCATACGGTTTTTCAACTCTTGTGATAGCAATGTTAAGTTTTTGGTTCACAGAATTAAATTCTTTTTGTGCATTGCTCTGTAATTCTTCAATTCCTCGCGGGCTGCCCTCTATGAACAATTTTGGGAATCCCATATATATTATGACCTGGATCAGATCGATTCTTTTTTTAATCTTTATGCGTGCAATTCCCTCGGCACCCGAGGATATTTTCCTATTTTTTTGTACATAATTCTTGATACAATCCTGTATTTTTTGATCTTCCTGGAGACCCTCGGAATAACTTTTTGGTTGTGCAAACCAAACAGAATGATGACTTTGGGTTGTACCAAGTCGGAAACCGAGTGGATTTATTTTTTGTCCCATAGCACCTCGCTATCTCTATAAGGCCATATCATTTCTCTATTAGCCCACGTCATTCTGTTACGATATAGCATATGATCCATCATATATAGATACCTCTCTCTGACATCTTTATACTTATCTTTATATACCCATCCATATTTTCTTAACCATATGAAATAGTTTTTCTCTTTAGATGTATCTTTCAATACAATAGTTATATGACAGGTGGGTCTTTTTATCGGATAACTACGTCCTCGGGCTCGGGGTTTTAACTTTTTCATGCTAGTACCTTCATTAACTTCGGCTTGACTAATGATTAAAGCCGTTTCGTTGAATCCCATATTGTGACTAGCATTTGCTGCTGCAGAATAAACTAATTTTAAAATGGGATAACACGCTCGATAAGGCATGAGTTCTAGTATCATAAGTGTTTCCTCGTAGGGACGCCCACGAATCTGATCAATTACTCTTCGCGCTTTATGAGCAGACATACGTATATGTTGACCTAAAGCGTATACTTCTACATCTGGGTCACTCTTTATCATAAGGTTCACCTCCCACCAATAAACGATGAGCACCCATATCCACTTTATTAATTAATATATTAACGACGAGATTTATTATCGTTTCTCGCATGCCCCCGGAAATTCAGAGTAGGTGCAAATTCTCCCAATTTGTGACCTACCATACGATCTGTTATATAAATAGGCAAATGTTCCTTTCCATTATGAATAGCAATTGTATGGCCGATCATTGTGGGTATAATGGTAGATGCCCGGGACCAAGTTACGATTGTATCTTTTTCTGCCCTCGTGTTGAGCTTCGCAATTTTTATCAATAAATGATTAGCTACAAAAGGATTTTTTTTTAGTGAACGTGTCACAGCTAATTACTCCTTTTTTTTTGTAAAGATGAGGAAACATATTCTATTTTCAATATTCTCCTATTTACTACGGCGACGAAGAATCAAACTATCA